TCTCTTGAAATATCTTCAATTTTTACACACGTCTTTTTTTAGGGGGTCTACAGCCATTATGTGGCATAGGAGTTACATCTCGTATGAAACTTAATAGTATACCACTTCTACGAATAGCTCTTAATGCTGCATCTCTTCCGAGACCGGGGCCTTTTATCATGACTTCGGCTCGTTGCATACCTTGATCCACTACTGTTCTAATAGCATTTCCCGCTGCGGTTTGAGCGGCAAATGGTGTCCCTCTTCTTGTACCCTTGAATCCACAAGTACCAGCGGAGGACCAAGAAATTACCCGACCCCGTACATCTGTAACAGTCACAATAGTATTGTTGAAACTTGCTTGAACATGAATAACTCCCTTTGGTATTCTACGCATATTTTTACGCGAACTAATATGTCTATTCTTACGTGAACTAATTCTTGGTATAGGTTTTGCCATATTTTGCCATCTCATAAATCTAAGTCAGAGATATATGGATATATCCATTTAATGTCAAAACAGATCCTTTATTTAACATCTTTACATTTGGTCCTTTCAATTTTTAAATTTTATAGATCCCTTTTTTCTAAAGATTATCCTTGTCTTTGTTTATGTCTTGGGTTGGAACAAATTACTATAATTCGTCCTCGTCTACGGATCAGTCGACATTTTTCACAAATTTTACGAACGGAGGCTCTTATTTTCATATTTGTCATTCCTTAATTCTGAATTTCTTTATTGGAAGAAAATAAGCTTCTTGAAATTTTTCAATTTCGAATTGTATTCCCACGAAATCAATGTTGAAATTGAAAAAAAAAAAAAAAAAAAACTATCTAATCATTCGAATCTTTGTTTTGGAGTCGAAAAATTATACGTCCTCCAATTGAATTATAATGACTTGCTTCAATTTTGATTCTATATCGCCAGTATATCTATAAAAGTATATGTATAAAAAAACTACGTCGAATCCTTCCTGAAACATAACCTAAAATCAGGTCTTCATTATCTAAATGAATCCAGAGCATACCATTGGAAAGTAATTCAGAAATGAAACTTTCATGAATCTTTTTTTTGTTCTTTCACTTGAGTTATCAACTAACGTGGAAGGAGAAATATTATAAACTCGCCTTTTCTCTTTTTTTTTTTTCACAAATAGAAAAATTTTGCATATAATTCAGATCTCAGAAAGATTACCATATATAACACAAAATTTCTCCACCAATTCCTTCTAGTCGAGCCTCTCTGTCTGTCATTATACCTCGAGAAGTAGAAAGAATTACAATCCCCATTCCGCCTAAAATTCTAGGAATTCGTTGATAGTTAGAATAGATTCGTAGACCGGGTCGACTGATCCGTTTTAAATTTAAACCATTTCTATATGGACCTTTCCTATTCCTTCTATGTTGTAGGGTTAAAACAAAAAAAAAATTCTTGTCTTCCTGATGTTTCCTCATGTTTTCAATAAAACCTTCTCGTAAAAGAATTTTAACAATGTTTTCAGTAATGTTAGTAGATGGTATTCGAACTGTTTTTTTTTTATTCATGTCAGCATTTCGTATAGAAGTTATTATGTTAGCAATAGTGTCTTTACTCATAATAAACTAAGATTATTGTTGTCCCCGAATTTGAATATAATTAACATGCTCTTTTTTTCTTTATTTTTTATTTCTGAATTATTAAAGGTATATACGTGAGACACAAACAATCTACTAATTAAGTTAATCCATTTTATTCAAATACTATAAAATACTCTAACTGTATTATAGTCTTGTCTTATAATACTTCAGGTGCTAATGAAACTATTTTAGTGAAATTTAACTGTCTTAATTCTCGGGCGATCGCTCCAAAAATTCGAGTTCCCTTTGGATTTCCTTCTTGATCAATAACAACTGCAGCATTGTCATCATATCGTATTATCATACCGTTGTCACGTTTGAGTTCTTTACAAGTACGTACAATTACAGCTCTGATCACTTCTGATCTTTCTAGAGGTGTATTTGGTACTGCTTCTTTGATTACAGCAATAATAACGTCACCGATATGAGCATATCGCCGATTACTAGCTCCTATGATTCGAATACACATCAATTCTCGGGCTCCGCTGTTATCCGCTACATTCAAATGGGTTTGAGGTTGAATCATATCATTTTTTATCTGTTTTTTCAATGCAAAAGGCGAAGTAAAAAAAAAAATGTTGTTTATTCAAAACAAAAAAGAAACCTGAAATTTTTTTTTTTCATCCAAAAAACTTCTTTCTTTTGGTTCTACATTTCTATCCTGAAATAATGAATTGAGTTCGTATAGGCATTTTTGATGCCGCTATTGAAATAGCCTTTCTGGCTATATTTTCTGCTACTCCGCTCATTTCATAAAGTATTCTACCTGGTTTAACGACAGCTACCCAATATTCGGGAGATCCTTTTCCTGAACCCATACGTGTTTCTGTAGGTCTTACTGTAACTGGTTTGTCTGGAAATATACGTACCCATATTTTTCCACCACGGCGTGCATTTCGTGTCA